TCTTTGATAAGAGGCCAGACCGCACCAGTATCAATCCATTTTATTCTATTTCTTCCAAGGCAGGGATTCAACAATCACTTAGCCAAAATCAAGTAACTATTCGTACGTTGTTGAAGAGGAATAAGGAATGCCAGTCTTTTATAATTTTGTCAGCATCTAATTGTTTTCAAATGGGTCCATTCAACGATGTAAAATATTACAATGATGTAATAAAAAAAGAATCAATGAAAAGAGATAGTCTAATTCCAATTAGGAATTCCTTGGGACCTTTAGGATTAGGAAGAACCCCTCAAATTGCGCATTTTTATTCATTTTACCATTTAATAACTTATAATCAGATCTCGGGAACTAAATATTTACAACTTGACAATTTCAAACAGACTTTTCAAGTGCTTAAATATTATTTAATGGATGAAAATGGTAGGGTTTCTATTTATAATAATCCCGATCCGCGCGGTAACATCGTTTTGAATCCATTCAATTTGAATTGGAATTTTCTCCATCATAATTATTGTGAAGAAGCGTCTAGAATAATTAGCCTTGGGCAGTTTATTTGTGAAAATTTATGTATATCCAAAAACGGACCGCACTTAAAATCGGGTCAAGTTCTAATTGTTCAAATTGACTCTGTAGTAATAAGATCGGCTAAAGCTTATTTGGCCACTCCGGGAGCAACCGTTCATGGCCATTATGGAGAAATCCTTTACAAAGGAGATACATTAGTTACATTTATATATGAAAAATCGAGATCTAGGGATATAACGCAAGGTCTTCCAAAAGTGGAACAAGTGTTAGAAGTGCGTTCGATTGATTCAATATCGATGAACCTAGAAAAGAGAATGGAGGGTTGGAACAAGAGTATAACAAAAATTATTGGAATTCCTTGGAGATTCTTGATTGGTGCTGAGCTAACTATAGTGCAAGGGCGTATCTCTTTGGTTAATAAGATCCAAAAAGTTTATAGATCTCAGGGGGTGCAGATTCATAATCGACATATAGAAATTATTGTGCGTCAAATAACATCAAAAGTGTTGGTTTCAGAAGAGGGAATGTCTAATGTTTTTTCACCCGGAGAACTGATTGAATTGTTGCGGGCGGAACGAACAGGGCGCGCTTTGGAAGAAGCGATCTGTTACCGAGCTATCTTATTGGGAATAACGAAAGCATCTCTAAATACTCAAAGTTTTATATCCGAAGCAAGTTTTCAAGAAACTGCTCGAGTTTTAGCAAAAGCCGCTCTCCGGGGTCGTATCGATTGGTTGAAAGGTCTGAAAGAGAACGTTGTTCTAGGGGGGATGATACCCGTTGGTACGGGATTCAACGGATTAGTGCAACGTTCAAGGCAACATACCAACATTCCTTTGGAAACCAAAAACAATAAACTATTCGAGGCAGAAATGCGAGATATTTTGTTCCACCACAGAGAATTATTTGATTTTTTCATTTCAAGGAATTTACACGATACACTGAGACAATCATTTCGAGGGTTGAATGATTCCTAAGAGCGGATTCACCCCCTTTCTTTTTAGCTATTTGTATTTGCGGTCATTTTTTTATTTTTTATTTTTATTTGGTATATAGTAATAAAGATAATAAAATAACAAATAGAATAGAAAGAAATTAATATTAATGGTTTGAATCGTGTATCAATGGCCAATATCCGTTAGAGGTAGAAACGAAGGTTCCATCGGAACAATTATTTATTTCTATTTCAGGGCACCCCGTCTCTCTTTTTTTTAATAAAAAGAAAGGAGGTGCGGATAAATAAATGACAAGAAGATATTGGAACATCCATTTGGAAGAAATGATGGAAGCAGGAGTTCATTTTGGTCATGGTACTAGTAAATGGAATCCTAGAATGGAACCTTATATCTCTTCAAAGCGTAAAGGTATTCATATTATAAATCTTATTAGAACTGCCCGTTTTTTATCAGAAGCTTGTGATTTAGTTTTTGATACAGCAAGTAGGGGAAAGCAATTCTTAATTGTTGGTACCAAAAATAAAGCAGCCGATTCAGTAGCACGGGCTGCAATAAGGGCCCGTTGTCATTATGTTAATAAAAAATGGCTAGGCGGTATGTTAACGAATTGGTATACTACGGAAACGATACTTCATAAGTTCAGGGACTTGAGAACGGAACAAAAGATGGGGAGACTCAATCGTCTTCCGAAAAGAGATTCAGCTATGTTGAAGAGACAATTATCTCACTTGCAAACATATCTGGGCGGGATCAAATATATGACTGGATTACCCGATATTGTAATAATCGTTGATCAGCAAGAAGAATATATGGCTCTTCGAGAATGTATGATTTTGGGAATTCCAACGATTTGTTTAATCGATACAAATTGTGACCCAGGTCTCGCTGATATTTCGATCCCAGCAAATGATGACGCGATAGCTTCAATCCGATTAATTCTTAACAAATTAGTATTTGCAATTTGTGAGGGTCGTTCTAGTTATATACGAAATCCTTGATTCATATTAATAATGAATAATAAAATAAAAAAATTATTTTGGGAACTCCATAGATTTATGAAATCGGTTATGCTTCCTAAAAGAGATACAAGTAACTAGGGATATTATGTAATTAATTGGTATACAAATATATATAAGTCAACTAGGCAAGTCGAAAAAAGAGAAGGTTGAATCAAAATAATTCTTTTTAAAGTTCTATTTTTTTCAGAGGGCAATATGAATGTTCTATTATGTTATATCAACACACTAAAAGGCTTATACGATATATCCGGTGTGGAAGTCGGCCAACATTTCTATTGGAAAATAGGAGGTTTTCAAGTCCATGCCCAAGTAATTATTACTTCTTGGGTTGTAATTGCTATCTTATTAGGTTCAGCCATTATAGCTGTTCGTAATCCACAAACCATTCCTACTGACAGTCAGAATTTCTTCGAATATGTTCTTGAATTCATTCGAGATGTGAGCAAAACTCAGATTGGCGAAGAATACGGTCCATGGGTTCCCTTTATTGGAACTTTGTTTCTATTTATTTTTGTTTCGAATTGGTCGGGTGCTCTTTTACCTTGGAAAATCATACAGTTACCTCATGGGGAATTAGCCGCGCCTACAAATGATATAAATACTACTGTTGCTTTAGCTTTACTCACGTCAGTAGCATATTTCTATGCGGGTCTTAGTAAAAAAGGATTAGGTTATTTTGGTAAATACATTCAACCAACTCCAATCCTTTTACCCATTAATATTTTAGAAGATTTCACAAAACCCCTATCACTTAGTTTTCGACTTTTCGGAAATATATTAGCTGATGAATTAGTAGTTCTTGTTCTTGTTTCTTTAGTACCTTCAGTGGTTCCTATACCCGTCATGTTACTTGGATTATTTACAAGCGGTATTCAAGCTCTTATTTTTGCAACTTTAGCTGCGGCTTATATAGGCGAATCCATGGAGGGTCATCATTGACTAGTTTTCGAAATAGTCTTTTTTTGGTTTAAGCCTTACGCAATATATGTGCGTATCAAGGTAATCTGCTTAAGGAGCATAATATATAAAAATAAATAGATAAATTATATAAATATAAACTATATAAAGTATAGAAGTAATAGTCAAAAATAAGATATTAGCGGTATTAGGGAATTGCAACAAACAAAAGGGGAAGTAAAAAAAAGGAAAGAGATCGAAAAGATCTTTTTCCTAAAATTCCAGTTCGGTCTATTTATCCCCCCCCCCAATGAATACTATCTTTATATTGTTTTGTTCATTTAATTCCAATATCCAATATTATTAGATATTAGTAATCATAATCTGAATAATAATTAGGATTGTAATACTTATAGTATTATAGTGTGCTATTTTAAAAAAGATGCTATTGTTATATAGAAGAATTCCCATTCAAGTTGATTTCATCCAATTAAACGGTTGACCAAAAGAGAATTTTAATAAATAATAAATTACCTGAACTTAGATCAATCAAATACTTCTATTTCGATGCAACGATTCGATCTAACGAATTTGTCCATGTAGATTGATTGTACCTGCGTCGGCGAGTAAAAAAGAAAAAATAAAGATTTACAAAAAACTTCAAATTTATAAAAAAAAATGGATTGGTTAGGGGGGGCCGAACTAGATGTATGTACTCTAATTAGTATAAGACAACTCTTGTGAATGTTTCGAAGAATGATTCTATAATCCGATTGAATGTAAGATATGAATGGTTGATTTACGTTATCCAAGAAACACATGTATATGTAATATTAGATATTAATTAGTTATATATGTAATATCTAAGCGGCTCTATTACTGTGAATTTAGATAGGAATTCCAATGGAATCCCCTCCATTTCCTTTGTAGTTGTGAATTGAATATTAAATGAATAAAATAAAGTGACTATTGAATAAAGAGATTCAATCAAGAAAATAAGAAAAAACGAAAAATTCAAAAAGAATGGTATGGATTCAAAAAAATTCTGTGAATAAAAACTAAAAAAGAAATATCGAAGCCGTTCTGATAATTCAATAATAATATTATTACTTCAATTCCGAGTTCTTATTTCCTTCGACTGTATAGATCTTAGCGATGGAATAATTAAGTCATAATTTATTGGTTGATCGTATCATTAACTATTTACTTATTTTGGTGTGAGGAACTTATCATGAATCCACTGATTTCTGCCGCTTCCGTTATTGCTGCTGGGTTGGCCGTCGGGCTTGCTTCTATTGGACCTGGGGTTGGTCAAGGTACTGCTGCGGGCCAAGCTGTAGAAGGGATCGCGAGACAGCCCGAGGCGGAGGGAAAAATACGAGGTACTTTATTGCTTAGTCTGGCTTTTATGGAAGCTTTAACAATTTATGGACTGGTTGTAGCGTTAGCACTTTTATTTGCGAATCCCTTTGTTTAATCCGAAAAAAAAAAATACGTATTTTTTATTAGTTTATTTCCTTGGACTTACTGCTTTTTTTGAATTAGATTAGGATTTCACTCCTCCAATTATTTGGTGGGACACTAACCCATGGGAAGGACTGAT